CCAGGAAGATGAAAAAATACGAGATTGTATCAAGAATTATGTACAAAAAAATATGAGAATATCCTCGGGTTTCGAAGGAATTGCGCGTATAGAAATTCAAAAAAGAATCGATCTTATTCAGGTCATAATCCATATTGGATTCCCAAATTTATTAATAGAGGGTCAAAGACGAGGAATCGAAGAATTACAAACAAATGTACAAAAAGAGTTGAATTCTGTAAACCGGAGACTCAACATTGCTATCACAAGAGTTGAAAAACCTTATGGACAACCTAATATTCTGGCAGAATACATAGCTTTACAGTTAAAAAACAGAGTTTCGTTTCGAAAAGCAATGAAAAAAGCTATTGAATTAACTGAGCAAACAGATACAAAAGGAATTCAAATACAAATTGCAGGGCGTATCGACGGAAAAGAAATTGCACGTGTCGAATGGATCAGAGAAGGTAGGGTTCCCCTACAAACCATTCGCGCTAAAATTGATCATTGTTCCTATACAGTTCGAACTATCTATGGAGTATTAGGCATAAAAATTTGGATATTTGTAGACGGAAAATAATGGACCTTTATTTATCTTTTTATTCTATCCAGTGATAGAACAAAAAATGAAAAACTGTTTTATTTTCCTCCTGTTTCTTGAATCAAATATGAGCTTAATTCTTTTAATTCTATTTCTATAGGGATGAATAAAAATTTGATTTACATTTTTGGTAGAACTGCTATGCTTAGTGTGTGACTCGTTGTCTTGGTTTTTCTTTAGAGTCAGTATCAAAAAAATAGACTGACTACTATTATGAACTAGTAACTATAGAAACTAATAACCAACTTATGGCTTCGTATTGTCGAGATCCCCCCAACAGTCACTATATGAGGTATCGATCATATAGTTGTAGCAACTGCAAATTTTTCCAAAAAAAGAAATTTGATTCCGGGTTGTGAATAAAAAGGAGATGTAGATAAATTAAATGGAAAGACGATAGATAGAAAGAAAAAAATATCAACGATATATGATTCCAATATGTATGGTTTATGAATCATTTTTTTTTTATAAAAGGCAGTGTGATAAAGCATCAATACTGAAAAAGTAAAGAGCCCCGAGTTAATAGAAACTGAGGAGATTAACTTGGAAACGCATTTTGTTGGGAGCTCCATTGTCGAGTTCAGGCCTAATCATTGACGGAGAAGCCGTGGGAACGACGGAACCCGTGACTGCATAGGATTCTATTGAAAACGAATCCTAATAATTCATTGGGTGGGATGGCGGAACGGACCAGGAACCAATTAATTAAAATTTTCTGAAACAGTCATGGGTTGACCCTACAAATGAAGCAGAAAAGAGTCAATATTCGCCCGCGAAACATTGATTTTTTGGATTAAAATATTTTTTTTTAGTTAAAAAAGAATTCGTTATGTTATAATGTGTTAGATTTAAATAAAAATAAATAAAAAATAGAATTAGAATATTTTAGAATGAATATAAAAATATAATAATCTATTAATAGAAATTATCTTGTGAAATATATATCTTGTGGGTAAAGATACTTGTGTGTAAAGATAAATATATCTTGCATGCAGCTTTCCTATGTAATATCAATAAAAAAAAATCCAATTTTTAGTGTATTTGTATTATTAACAAAATACATGTATATCTGTAATATTATTGAATCCTTTATATTGAATTGTTTCTTCTTTCGCGAGGAGCCGGATGAGAAGAAACTCTCATGTCCGGTTCTGCAGTAGAGATGGAAGAGGTAAACAACCATCAACTATAACCCCAAAAGAACCAGATTCCGTAAACAACATAGAGGAAGAATGAAAGGAATGTCTTATAGAGGCAATCATATTTGTTTTGGAAGATACGCTCTTCAGGCACTTGAACCCGCTTGGATCACAGCTAGACAAATAGAAGCGGGGCGAAGAGCAATGACCCGATATGCACGTCGTGGGGGAAAAGTATGGGTACGTATATTTCCCGACAAACCTGTTACAATAAGACCTACAGAAACACGTATGGGTTCGGGGAAAGGGTCTCCCGAATATTGGGTATCTGTTGTTAAACCGGGTCGAATACTTTATGAAATGGGCGGAGTATCCGAAACTGTGGCCAGAGCAGCTATTGAAATAGCTGCGTGCAAAATGCCTATACAAACTCAATTTATTATTGCGGGATAGAGATGTAGAACAAAAGAAAAGGGCATTAGGAATGAATGTAAAAATACAATTGCGGTTTTTTTCTGGACAGATAATATTTCTTTTCTTTCTTCATCCTTTGCATTGAAAGAACAGATAAAAAATGATATGATTCAACCTCAGACCCTTTTAAATGTAGCGGATAATAGCGGGGCTCGAGAATTGATGTGTATTCGAATTTTAGGAACTAGTAATCGCCGGTATGCTCATATTGGTGACGTTATTGTTGCTGTAATCAAAGAAGCAGTGCCCAATATGCCGCTCGAAAGATCAGAAGTTATTAGAGCTGTAATTGTACGTACGTGTAAAGAACTCAAGCGTGAAAACGGTATGAGAATACGATATGATGACAATGCTGCAGTTGTCATTGATCAAGAAGGAAATCCAAAAGGGACTCGAGTTTTTGGTGCAATTGCTAGGGAATTGAGAGAATTCAATTTCACAAAAATCGTTTCATTAGCTCCTGAAGTATTATAAATATTAGTAGATAGAATTATGATATAGTAGAATATCTGAAATAGATAAATTAGTAGATTGTGTCTCAAGCATATACTTTTTTTATGAATTCATAAAAAAAAAAATAAACACGTTGATTATATCAAAATTTGGAGGCAACTGTAATTATAGTTCATCATGGGTAGGGACACTATTGCCGAAATAATAACTTCTATAAGAAATGCTGACATGAAAAAAAAAGGAACGGTTCGAATAGCATCTACAAATGTCACCGAAAACATTGTTAAAATACTTCTGCGAGAGGGTTTTATTGAAAACGTTAGAAAACATCGAGAAAGTAATAAAAATTTCTTGGTTTCAACCCTGCGACATAAAAGAACTAGGGAAAGAATGTATAAAACAATTTTAAAGCGTATCAGTCGACCAGGTCTACGAATCTATTCCAACTACCAACGAATTCCTAGGATTTTAGGCGGAATGGGGATTGCTATTCTTTCTACTTCTCGAGGTATAATGACAGATCGAGAAGCCCGCTTAGAAGGAGTTGGGGGAGAAGTTTTGTGTTATATATGGTGATCTTTTTCCTAAGGCATCAAAATTTGATCTCTAACTTCTAGGTTGTGAAAAGAAAAAGAGAGGAAAAGTGAGTTATATGACTGCTCCCCCATTAATTGAGACTTCAAGGGAGGATTGCCCGGAATAAAAAAAAAACAAAAATGGATTCATGAGGGTTTAATTACTGAATCACTTCTCAATGGTCTGTTCCGTGTCCCTTTAGACAATGAAAATCTAATTCCAGGTTATGTTTCGGGGAGGGTCGACGTTTATCTGGATACTACCAGGAGATAGAGTCAAAATCGAAGTAAGTAGTTATGGTTCAACCGGCAAGGAATGTATAATTTATAGACTTTGCAAGGAAGATTTGAATGATTCGGGGATTTTTTTATTTCATTCGTGGGGGGTTCGAGGTTCAAAAATTAAGGAAACTTTTTTTACTTCAAAGAATAGATTCAGAATTAAGGTAAGGAATCGTAAATATGAAAATAAGGGCTTCCGTTCGTAAAATTTGTGAAAAATGTCGACTGATCCGTAGGCGCGGACGAATTATAGTGATTTGTTCTAATCCAAGACATAAACAGAGACAAGGATAATCTTTTGAGCTTTTTTTTTTTTCTAAAGGAAGGATCAATGTAAAAATAAAATAAAGAATCTGTTTTAACATGAAATGGATATCTCCGTATATTTCTGACTCATATTTACGAGATGATAAAATATGACAAAACCCATACCAAGAATTAGTTCACGCAGAAATGGACGTATTGGTTCGCGTAAGAGTGGACGTAGAATTCCAAAAGGAATTATTCATGTTCAAGCGAGTTTCAACAATACCATTGTAACTGTTACAGATGTACGAGGGCGGGTGGTTTCTTGGTCCTCCGCAGGTACTTCTGGATTCAAAGGCGCAAAAAGAGGAACACCTTTTGCTGCTCAAGCCGCCGCCGCAAAGGCTATTCGTACAGTAGCGGATCAAGGTATGCAACGCGCAGAAGTCATGATAAAAGGTCCTGGTCCGGGACGAGATGCAGCATTACGAGCTATTCGTCGAAGTGGTATACTATTAAGTTTCGTACGTGATGTAACTCCTATGCCACATAATGGATGTAGACCCCCTAAAAAAAGACGTGTATAGAAATAAGAATTGAACGAATTTCAAGAGAAATAAATGATTCAATAATCTAATCAAATAACAATAATATATTATTATGGTTCGAGAGGAAATAGCAGGATCCACTCGAACACTACAGTGGAAGTGTGTTGAATTAAGAATAGACAGTAAGCGTCTTTATTATGGGCGTTTCGTTCTGTCCCCGCTTATGAAAGGTCAAGCCGATACCATAGGTATCGCTATGCGACGGACTTTACTTGAAGAAATAGAAGGAACATGTATAACACGTGCAAAATCTGAAAAAGTACCACATGAATATTCTACGATAGTGGGTATTGAAGAATCAGTACATGAAATTTTAATGAATTTGAAAGAAATTGTATTGAGAAGTAATCTATATGGCACTCGAGACGCATCCATTTGCGTCAAAGGCCCCAAATACATAACAGCTCAAGATATTATCCTACCGCCCTCTGTAGAAATAGTTGACACTACACAGCATATAGCTACCCTAACGGAGCCTCTTGATTTGTGTATTGGATTACAAATACAAAGAGATCGTGGATATCGTATGAGACCCACAAATAACTCTCAAGATGGAAGTTATCCTATAGATGCTGTATCCATGCCTGTTCGAAATGCGAATCATAGTATTTATTCTTATGGGAATGGAAATGAAAAACAAGAGATCCTTTTTCTAGAAATATGGACAAATGGAAGTTTAACTCCTAAAGAAGCACTCCACGAAGCTTCTCGCAATTTGATTGATTTTTTTATTCCTTTTCTACATGCGGAGGAAAAGGACATTAATTTCGAAGAAAATAAAAGCAGATTTACTTTACCCCCTTTTACCTTTCATGATAGATTAGCTAATCTAAAGAAAAACAAAAAAGAAATTGCATTGAAATGTATTTTTATTGACCAATCAGAATTGCCTTCCAGGACCTATAATTGTCTCAAAAGGTCCAATATACATACATTATTGGACCTTTTGAGTAACAGTCAAGAAGATCTTATGAAAATTGAATATTTTCGGATAGAAGATGTAAAACAGATAGTGGACATTCTACAGAAGCATTTCACAATTAATTTACCTAAGACTAAGTTTTCATTTTAAATCTATCACAATTACTTCATCTTTTTCTCTATTTTATAAAAAAAAAAAGTTTATATATTAATTAATTATATTTTTATATTATAAAATAATATAAAATATAATATAAAATATTAATTATTAATTAATTTTAATTATATAATATAAATAATTATATTATATAAAATTATATTATATAATATAATATATAATATAAATATTAAATAAATAATAATATAAATAATAATAATATAAATATTAAATAAATAATAAATATTAAATATAAGAAATTTTTTAATCTTAAGCACAATCCGTATTGAGAAAGATTCAAAATAATGTATCTAGGGAAGATTCAGTTTGAATCGACTATTCCCTAGATACCTACGCGTAGTATTTCACGGTTGAATCAATTTAAAAAAGACCTAAAGTAAGGGATTTCTCAATAGGTAATGTTGCTCCAATACCTAACCAAAGAGCTACTGCGGTACCGATCAAAAAGACTGTTGTAGCTACTGGGCGACGAAATGGATTTTGGAATTTATTGACATTCTCCAAAAAAGGTACTGTTAATAATCCCGCAGGTACTGAAACCATTAAAAGAACACCCAACAACTTATTGGGTACTGTGCGAAGTATTTGAAATACGGGAAAGAAGTACCATTCGGGTAATATTTCCAAAGGAGTTGCAAATGGATCTGCCGGTTCACCAATCATTGAGGGTTCTAGGACCGCTAAGCCTACGGTACATGCTATAGTACCCAAAATAACTACTGGAAAAATATATAAAAGATCGTTGGGCCATGCGGGCTCTCCGTAATAATTATGTCCCATCCCTTTAGCCAATTTAGCTCTTAATACAGGATCATTCAAGTCAGGTTTCTTTGTTATTGGGATAGGTGAATTCTTATGTTTCCACCCCCCGAAGGAACCGGACATGAGAATTTTTCATCATCCGGCTCGAGCAAGAATCAAATCAAAGGAATGACAGAAGTAGATCTATATCAAATCTATATTTCATCCATATCTACACATATATAGTGACTCTATGTAAGAAAATATTTATCGAACCCCACTTTCGAGAGTTGCAACTATTCATTGGCAAGAATTAAGTTCTTACAGGTAAATGCTCAATATCCAAGTAGGCTTAAAAATTGATCATGATCAAGTGCTTTTTGGATTATCTCATATCTTGTGATTGGTATTTATTCTCACAATATCGTGAGTCTTCTTATAAATACAAAGAATTTACTTGTTACTAATACAGTTTAACCCCTGTTTTTCCTTAGATCCCTTATTTCACTCCGATAGTATCATGGATCTGGATGGATGCAAAGGAAATGGATGCATTTCCATACTATAAACTATAAATAAGTAAGTAGAATAGATAAAACATAATCCAGATTATGCCACATCATCTATTTTACAGGATCTTACGGAGCCTGTCCATGCATGACATGGATTCGGGTATAATCATGGAAAAGATTCCCCTCAAGCGAACCAGCCTATCTTCCGCTACGTAAGGGAACTCGCGCGGTGATTGGATGCGGAGACACATTTGGTTGTGAATTCCAATGTGGCGGATAAAATCATATATCCGCATGGCCCAATCAATAGTTCAAGTCACACACTCCCATAATCCATCTTCTCTTCGGAGGATCCGCTTCAACTATTCATATCAAAGTATCAAATAAAGAATACTTCGGAGTTGAAGAGAAATATCCAAATAACATGTCTTCTTTTTTTCAATAATCCATATTTGTAGCAATGAAATACTATTGTTCCTTTCCGAAATAATATAGGATCGATTACAAATATCTATGATCTGTCTTCTTTAGTTTATAAAGGACCTGAAATACCTTGCTTACGTATCATTGAGAAGTGCATTAACATAAATACAGCAGTAAGAAGAGGCAATACAAAAGTGTGTAAACTATAAAAACGAGTCAAAGTGGATTGACCCACACTAGCACTTCCGCGTAATAACTCTACCAAAGGCGATCCTATTACAGGAATAGCTTCAGGTACGCCTGTCACAATTTTTACTGCCCAATAACCAATTTGGTCCCAAGGTAAGGAATAACCAGTTACACCAAAAGATGCAGTCAATACAGCGAGAACTACACCCGTAACCCAAGTTAATTCGCGAGGTTTTTTAAATCCGCCTGTGAGATACACACGAAATACGTGCAAAATCATCATTAGAACCATCATACTTGCTGACCATCGATGAACTGATCGGATTAACCAGCCAAAGTTGGCCTCGGTCATTATGTATTGAACAGAGGAAAAGGCCTCTGTAACAGTTGGTCGATAGTAAAAAGTCATAGCAAAACCCGTAGCTACTTGTACTAAAAAACAAGTAAGTGTGATCCCCCCTAAACAATAAAATATGTTGACGTGAGGAGGAACATATTTACTAGTTATATCATCTGCAATCGCCTGAATCTCGAGACGCTCTTCGAACCAGTCATATACTTTATTGAGATAGGTAACCCAGGGGAACTCCCCCCCCCCCCGAGAACCGTATATGAGAATTTCATCTCGTACGGCTCAAGCAAAAACATACAAATACTGTTTCAACGGATATGTAATAGAATTTTTGAAACTTTTTAGTCACTCGATTCAATCTACCCCGAGGATCAAAAGAAATGAAAATCCGAAATCTGTTCTTTGTGATGATAATGCTAAAAAAAATCAAGTTAGCTCATCCATCTTTCTTTTTTATATTGATTATTACAGGCTTCTTGAATCTTCTCTTCCCTATTTAGTATTTTATTTGAGTTTTTTGCGTAATGAAAATTGATTATTGTTTTACTTTTGATAGGAATTCTCTTGTTGAGACCCTATGAATCAATTGAAACCTCAGATTCATACTAGAACCACGATGATTTATCAATAAGTCCCCAAACAAAACAAAAACTCAAAGGTTCCCTGAGTAAGAACCATTTGATCATCACTTATTTAATGAATAGAAGTAGTGACTCAACAAAATCCAGAGAAATAGTTGTACTTTCGTCAAAGTACATAATTCTGAAAAAGAAAAATTGTTTGATTTAGAACTTTTTTCATTTTTTTTTTTTGAGTCCGGTTACGAGGTTTTAATAATAGGTATGAATCATAGTCCAAATATTTCTTTTCTTGATCTATTCGATATATTTCGTGCTCCGGAAACTAGAATAAATATAAATATCCGACGGGGTGGAATCATCTCGATAGAGATGACAGATCCATTTTCTGTATATCCATAGGATCAATTATAACAAGTCACGCACTCATATTCCAGAAATGAAATACCGAAACAAAGGAATTTCACGGTCGAACTACAATACAAAAATAGGCTAGAAATCCGAGTCCTAAGTTGTTTTTTTTTTTACTAGTACTTCATTGCTCTTATGAACCTAACTCCCCGAAATTCCATCCAATAGAACGGAAGAATTATAAATCTCCAAAATAATAGATAGGAATATCGCAAATAGAGCCATTGCAATTCCCATGAGAGGAGTAGTACCCCAGCCCGGAGCTACTTTACCATATTCCGAATTCAACGGTTTCAATAAATCCCCTACAAGAGTTCGTCTTGGCCCAGATCTAGAACTACCCTCAACAGTTTGTGTAGCCATAAATACTATTTCATCGGTTGAGATCTGTTGACTTTGTATACCATTCCGTTGTAGTTGTAAATAAACTATCTTATTGTAGACCCATCGCGATCTTGAAATCGAATAATGGAAACAGCAACCTTAGTCGCCATCTCCATATCTGGTTTACTTGTAAGCTTTACTGGGTACGCCTTATATACTGCTTTTGGGCAACCCTCTCAACAACTAAGAGACCCATTCGAGGAACACGGGGACTAGTTGAAGTAATGAACCTCCCAATATGCCATATTGGGAGGTTCATTACTTCAATTGAGATAATGAAAAATCATTTCATTTTTTAGTCGGAACCTTAGGAGGTTCTCGAAAAAAGATAGCGAAAAAAATTATCCCTAGAGTAGAGACTAACAGGAATGTATAAACCAATGCTTCCATGGATTCGATCGTGGTTTACAATTATAGCTTCCAAATCTATTTATTTTGGATCGTTTATCAATCAGATAAAGAAAGGGAAAGAGTTAAAGAAAAAGCCGTGATTCAAGTCACGATTTCTCTGTCCCCTATCCCATGTAAAAAAAATCAAATTCAAATGTAGGCGAAAAATACCAGAGTAATGTTGTATCAGACTGTCTGTCTCCTTGTGGTTGGATCTCCAATTTTTTGGAATGTTCCAAATTCCACTTGAGCATCCAAATCTGGATCAATACCAGCAAAAACATCCCGGAACAAGGTTCTAGCGCCATGCCAAATGTGTCCGAAAAAGAAAAGCAAAGCAAACGAAGCATGCCCGAAAGTGAACCAACCCCTTGGACTGCTACGAAAAACACCGTCGGATTTCAAAGTAGCCCGATCCAATTCAAAAATTTCCCCCAACTGGGCGCGTCTAGCATATTTTTTCACAGTAGCTGGATCGCTGTAACTAACTCCATTAAGTTCGCCACCATAGAATTCAACAGTTACACCTACTTGTTCGACACTATACTTTGATTCTGCCCTTCTAAAAGGAACATCGGCTCTCACAATTCCATCTCCATCTACCAAAACTACTGGAAATGTTTCAAAAAAAGTAGGCATACGACGTACAAAAAGCTCGTGTCCTTCTTTATCTCTAAAGATAGGGTGTCCTAACCACCCAACAGCTATTCCATCCCCATTGTCCATTGAGCCCGCTCTGAATAATCCTCCCTTTGCCGGATTATTACCAATGTAATCATAAAAAGCTAATTTTTCGGGAATTTTCGACCAAGCTTCCGATAAACTCAGATTTTCGGCTAGTCCGGCACCAACTCTTCGATATATTTCTTGCTGAAAATATCCCTGATCCCACTGATAACGAGTGGGGCCAAATAATTCAATCGGGGTAGTTGCTGAACCATACCACATAGTTCCAGCAACAACGAAAGCTGCAAAAAATACAGCAGCGATACTACTGGAAAGGACAGTTTCAATATTTCCCATACGTAATCCTTTGTATAGACGTTGAGGCGGACGGACACTAAGATGGAATAGACCTGCTAATATGCCTAATGTCCCCGCTGCAATATGATGAGAAGCTATGCCTCCTGGAACAAAAGGATCAAAACCTTCCGCGCCCCACGCTGGATTTACAGGTTGGACTTTTCCAGTTAGTCCATAAGGATCGGACACCCATATTCCAGGACCATACAAGCCTGTTACATGAAATGCACCAAAACTAAAACAAGCTACTCCTGAAAGAAATAAATGAATTCCAAAAATCTTGGGCAAATCCAAAGAGGGTTTTCCCGTACGTTCATCACAGAATATTTCTAGGTCCCAATACACCCAATGCCAGATAGCCGCCAGGAAGCACAAGCCGGAAAACACAATATGTGCACCTGCCACACCTTCGTAACTCCAAAGACCCGGATTCGTTATAGTTCCCCCTGTAATACTCCAACCACCCCATGAATTGGTTATTCCTAAACGAGTCATGAAGGGTATAACGAACATACCCTGTCTCCACATTGGATCAAGAACGGGGTCAGAAGGATCAAAAACCGCTAATTCGTATAGAGCCATTGAGCCGGCCCAACCAGAAACTAAAGCTGTATGCATTATGTGGACAGAAAGTAACCGACCGGGATCATTCAATACAACGGTATGAACACGATACCAAGGCAAACCCATGGAAATACCCCTTTATCAAAGATAAATAGACACTATGTAACTTTATCGCATTGGACTAAAAAACAAAAAAAATATATATACTATGTACCTAACCTTTTTCAGTAGATTTTCTATGAACAAGGGTTAATATTTATTCCGTTACATTGGAAATAATGGAAAATGTCTGTTCGTAGGAACAAAGAGAAGCAGATCTATTCTATACCCGATAAGTAACAATACGCAATGGGGAATTGATTTCATTTTTGGAAAACGAATGCATAAACACTTGTTGATTATTCGAACGATCCCCTCATAAGAATTTTTCTTTATTTTTTTCATTCCCTATTTCTGTATGAACCCTCCAATCTATGTATAAAATAGGAGAAACAGAAATTAAAATTATGAGGACAAAATAATAAATTCATTGTTACGTTTCCACATCAAAGTAAAATATAGTACTTTAATTTCTTTTTTTTTATTTAATGCCCATTGGTGTTCCAAAAGTACCTTTTCGGAGTCCTGGAGAGGAAGATGCAGTTTGGGTTGACGTATAGTGCGACTTGTCAGACATATTGGGTCATATGGGATTTACCCGTTCTCTCTCCCGATCGAGATATCCTCTGTTTCGCCCAAGAAAGATTGATTGAACCTTCAAAAACTCGGAGCGCGAAGTACAATTAAATCAAATTTTTTTAAAGATCAATAATCTAAATTAGAAGAATTTATGGTTGGCTTGTACCAATAAAATGAAATATTCAGGCTCCGTTCAGAAAATACCAAATTGGTAATATAGGTACCATTACCACTTGTATCATAAAGGTTTTTTATCCCCTAGGGGTTATCTCAAACTACCAATCAACGGAATAGTATAATAAAAATATCAAATAGTTTGGCGGAAGGTATGAAAAGAATTGAAAAAAAAAATCGTAGCAAAAAAAGTGGCACTGACAAAATTTGCCCTATATGTGCAAATATAATTCGAATAGATATTTACCCGGAGTAGAACATGAACCTAAAAGAATGAAATGGGCCCATTTAGGAACAAGAAAATGACATCGTGATTTGAATCTCGATGAAACAATACATCAATGAGAGGTTAGTTCAATAATAATATAATAAGTTTTTTGAATTCTTTTTTTTTTTTTTTAGATAGGGTTTTCTGGGGAAGGAAGCAAAAACTTATGAAGTTTTTTGAAAAATAGAATGAATAATATAAGAAAAAGTCCTTTCATTAGAGAAAAACCCTTGTTAAAAAAAAAAAAAGAATATAGAACTGGAATCGATACATTGATTTTTTTTTTTTCGCTTTTTTGAACCGTATGCACCCGAAGGTGCATGTACGGTTACTAAAGGATACAATTTTGTCCTAATCAACCGACTTTATCGAGAAAGATTACTTTTTTTAGGACAAGAGGTTGATAGCGAGATCTCGAATCAACTTGTTGGTCTTATGGTATATCTTAGTATAGAGGACGATACTAAGGATCTTTATTTGTTTATAAACTCCCCCGGAGGCTGGGTAATACCAGGAATAGCTATTTATGATACTATGCAATTTGTGCCACCTGATGTACATACAATATGCATGGGATTAGCCGCTTCAATGGGATCTTTCATTCTGGTCGGAGGAGAAATTACCAAACGTCTAGCATTCCCTCACGCTTGGCGCCAATGAGTTTTTTATTTGAAAAAAAAAAAAAGACTATGCCTTCGCCATATAGAACATGAATAATAAGTAATAATAGCATGGCATTTTAAGTTCGATATGAACAAACCTTTTTTGTTTTTTCATAACATGAAATTATGTATCGAAATAGTAGTATGAAACAAAGGTTATTTCCGATTTGATCTTATGCGTCGGAGGTCTGTTTCAGCGTCACAAACCATTTTTCTTACACACCAGAAGTGCCTTTCTGATATTAATGTTATAAAAAAGAAAAAAAAAAAAAGATCTTTTTTCTGATCGGGTCAGAAAAACCTTGGGATTGCTAAATTAAAGACGAGATGAATAAGAAATATATAAAGCAACAGAACCATCATAGTATTTTTGACTTCTACGAAAGGAAGGGTGGTAAATGGATCATTCAACGATCTGGATCGGATGGACTCTATTTGTTTCTAGTACCTTTGTCCCTTTCTTTTGCGGACGGAAGGGAAAGGTCAATTCCATTGCGGAGCCGTATGCAATGTACAAAAGATGCCTGTACGGTTGTTCAATTCTATCTTTTTCTTATTGTTATTTTTATTTCTTCGACCAATCGTGTGAGATAGAGGAGCCGCTCGTGATGGATGTTATATAATCAGGGTTATGATTCACCAACCTGCTAGTTCTTTTTATGAGGCACAGGCAGGGGAATTCATCCTGGAAGCAGAAGAACTACTGAAACTTCGCGAAACCCTCACAAGGGTTTATGTACAAAGAACGGGCAACCCTTTATGGGTCGTATCCGAAGACATGGAAAGGGATGTTTTTATGTCAGCAACAGAAGCCCAAGCTTATGGCATTATTGATCTTGTAGCGGTCGAAAATGCTGGGGATCCCGTGTAAATACATGATTCCATTTCAAACTGTAATTTGAATTTTCCGCGATTTGATATTGAATATTTTTATTTTACCCAAGTCAAATATTCATTCAATTGAAGGGAAAAAATTCATAATCATCAGGTTAAGATCGATCTAAACCAGCCTATTATAATCCCATCATATATATACGATTCAACATGCCAACTATTAAACAACTTATTAGAAATGCAAGACAGCCAATCAGAAATGTCACGAAATCCCCCGCTCTTCGAGGATGCCCTCAGCGTCGAGGAACTTGTACTAGGGTGTATGTGCGACTCGTTTAGATCATGAGCTCGAACAAATGATACAATTGTTCCAGTATCAATGACTAGTGCCAATGAATAGATAGAATGGAAAAATGGAAGAATAGTGTCTACTATCTAAATAAAACTAAAAAAAAAAAGATGTATCATATACCTTACCTCTATTGATTGTGTATGAATTTTATGGTTTCTGTTGGTGCAAATCCAATCACCTCGATTTGAGATGAAAAAAAATTCTCCATTGGTAGCAAAAAGTTATCCATTAAGCGGGGAAACAATATTTAAGAAGCAAAACAATTATGCTCCTATTCTTGAAATAACGGACTAACAGGGTCAGCTACCTAGCCAACTTTCATAATTAAATGCCGTCACTGTATGGAAAGCTCTCATTGTGAAAAGACCTATTACTGTATAATTCATGGGTAGAGCCAAAAAGTGCGAACTGTACAAGTTACCAAAAACATTGATTAAATGGAATGGGAGAAAGAGCGCTCCGGTGTATAGAGAGGACCTCACCGTTTAAGAAGTAACCATAGAAACGAAGGAATCCACTATTTTTTTTATTTTAAATAATTTATAAATTTTTTACTTTACAATACCATTTTTTTTTTTATTGATTGGATTGGTGGAATTTCTTATTTCCACAAGCGAAATACCTGACTGAAAGAAATAAAATCAAAAATTGTGGTTGGGAAGGTTATAGTAGCAAAAGCCATTGGAATTCTTATTTTATATATCGGAATAATCTGTTTTGTTATTAATTGAACCGGGGAAAAAGAATGACTGAACGAACAGAAATCAATTAGTTATTCATCAAAGTTTAATTTGATTAAATGACCAGAGTTAGACGAGGATATACAGCTCGGAGACGCCGAACAAAAATTCGTTTATTTGCATCAAGCTTTCGAGGGGCTCATTCAAGACTTACTCGAACTATTACTCAACAGAAAATGAGAGCTTTGGTTTCCGCTTATAGAGATAGAGGTAGGCAAAAGAGAGATTTTCGTCGTTTGTGGATCACTCGGATAAATGCAGTAACTCGT